ACTCAAAGGAGTCTCTGAGTATTCAGGTATTTGATTAATATTCGATTGGGTAATTGGCTTTTTTAGAAAAAAAAGCTCAAAAAGAACCTCTTTTCCGCCGGTCAAGAGTGGAATAGGCTGTTAAAAATCGTATAGGAATTTGTTATATGTATGTGGATTTATTGAATTGCTTCATTAAATTTAATTAATAGTCCGAAATAAGAATCCCTTTTTGACTCTGTATCATTGATTTTACTATTATTAGTATTAGTGAACAATAATGGAATAATTCCTTCATATTTATAGAGATAGGGGACATAATTCACATGGATATTGTAAGTCTCGCTTGGGCTGCTTTAATGGTAGTCTTTACATTTTCCCTTTCACTTGTAGTATGGGGAAGAAGTGGACTCTAGAAATACTACTTAACTAATTGAGTTTTGAGTATGAGGAATCAAACTGTATCAATTGTTTTATAGATCGTTCCGCAAAGTGTTTTTAAAGATAATAATGTCAATCAAAGAGATATTTTAATAATTCCCATGTTTATATTTCGAAAGGAAATGTAGATGATAGGAAATATATTTCGGATTTTTTCTAAATTCTCTATTTCGCCGAACGGACTCTTATACAAATTATATAGGGACAACGGGGAACAGCAGACCCCCTTTTTTGTTTTCCTCTTTCTCCAAATACAAGAGAAAGCCGCCGTTCTGTTATTAATATTAAGCGGATACCTACTTTCTAAAGGAAAGAACATAGATATAGTGCTTGTTCAACAAGATATACACATAATAAGATCTTGACCCGGACGAGTCGCAGATTTGGCACTTACCACTTGTTTTATTATTTTAGAAACCGGATTTGTGCTTTATCGACTCATTTCATATCATGGTTTAAGTGTTACAAATTCAATTAATGAGGTTTACTATTTCTTTTCAAAATTCGAAGAAGTTTACATACCATAGAACTCTTTGGATCATCTATCAACCAGTCAATCAATTTAATTACTTTACTTCTTGGAAATGATAAAAAAAGATTACTATTACTAATACTAAGTTGATTTTTTTTATTAATATAGTATATGTTATACCCATACCATTTTTCTTTCTTTGATTCTTTCGGTGGATACTTGGATTTCTATTTGAAATAATCCGAAATCTAGGAATTCGAACTGTATGTAAAATAAAAGTAAGAGTTGCCTTTCGATTATTTCGGATTGATCAGAATCAATACAAATCGATCAAATAGATGTAGCCAAAAATAGAATTGGGGTCCCTATGTACATAACAGAAGATACATATTGTAGATTGATCTATATAAAATTAAGTATTTATCTTTATTTATAGTATAGCACAACTTTCTACACTACAAAAAAAACACTAATCTAATAGATAAATAGATAGTATAGCATGGTAGAAAGAAATATATGAATCTTTCTACCATACTATCCAATTTCATCGAATACTGCTGATTCTAGCCTGCTCATTTCATTTAAGAAACGAAATTGGAATCCTTTTTTATTTCCATTTTTTCAATCATTGATAAAGAGGTCAAGTTTCATTCAAATTAATCATTTTGGCTAACCGTTTTTACATAGATAATAAGTAAAAAGGCAGTAGGAACTAGAATGAAGAGTGCAGTAGCAATAAATGCGAGAATATTGACTTCCATAATCTCATCGTTTTTTTACTTCGCAATAACTCGGGATTTAATCCCATAGAGATGATCAATTTTTCGCCTGTAAATTCAATGGGATGAATTACATCTTGATGGTATTGAATCGGATTAATATCATGAATAACAATATCTGAGCTATCATATCAATTCGCCGTCGCGAATTGAATAGTATAACATAGGAAAATCTTTTATCCATACTGAATCAAAAAAAAAAAAAAAAAAAAAAAAAAGAAGGAAAAAAAGATTCTTCATTACCCCGAAAAAGGTCTAAAAAGGCAAGATCCTTGTTTGATCTTTCTTTTATTAATATCCTCTCCTGTTTTCTTGGGTTGTACTCGGGCGCATATATGAAAAGTTAAACGTGCAATTTGAATGAGATAGAATGTTTCAAATTGAAATTAGTTAGTCTTAGTGATTGAGATGGCACAAAATCGGAGACAGAAAGAGAGATAGGATTAATCTGAAAAAGTATTTTGTCAGGGTAACTATAATAAAAAAAATTGTGTATTGTACAAGAAACGAATTCCATTTGTGTATGTACTCCCGAGAAGCATATGGGACTCTATTCCATTAGATAGACGCGAGAAATTGAAAAGCCAGACCTAATATGTTTTGGAATCCTACGTATGATCTTACAAATAAAAAAGGGGGTGCTAGTACTAATTCACATATCTCTCCCAGCAACCAGTCCTAGTTGATGTAATGAAAATTTGTAGGTGAGAAATAAATGCAAAAAGAAAAAGGAAAGAAAAAAGAACTAAGAATCATAAGAATAAGAATCCCTATTGCAAAGTGAAATTCGACTGTCTTTCTTTTCCCAGAGAGTGGAAAGATGAATTGA